GATATGGTGGAGGGGCACATTCAATCTTTGTTTTCCATTAATTGTCAATTCTTCTCTTTATCGCGGGGTAGAGCAACTTGGTAGCTCGCAAGGCTCATAACCTTGAGGTCACGGGTTCAAATCCCGTCTCCGCAACATTTTTGATAAAAACTGAAGTTCAAGAAGAAGGGGTACTATCACAGTCAACTATATTAAATGTTTTATAAAAGAAATATATAGTATTATACTATTACTTTTCAATACAGAAAAAGGCAGGGGCGGATAGCGGGAATCGAACCCGCGTCTTCTCCTTGGCAAAGAGAAATTTTACCATTCAACTATATCCGCATTTTTCTTTCTTATCGTCCACGTCATATATCAATTCTATTTGAATTGAGCTGTGTCTGATATCATATCTATTAGGGTTAATTAAAAAAGTTGAAATAGAATATCTAAAGAATAGCCATATCTATCTTTCTATTCAAAATAGAATATTTTCTATTCCTATTCGTTTCTATTAAGAATCTATATATTCTTCTTTTTTTCTATAATAGAATTCAAATTAGTATTTTATATACTAGACTCTTTTTATTTACTAGACTATTGTTAAGATATTCGAATATCTTAACATATAGAATAGGAATATTCTATTCCTATTTTTCTCTTTTCTTTCTTATTTTTATATTTATAAAAAAATATTCTTCTATTTATTTAATATATATCTATTATTTATTTCTCTTGTTTTTGGTTTTATATCATCTTAAGTTTAAGTATAAGATATAATCATCTTAATTATAAGATCTAAGATTTTTCCAATAAATAGAAGAAGTTTGACCCCTCCCTATAATAATAATGTTTTCGTTTTCTTTATTTGTGGGGTCTTATATATTCCATTTTAATGTGCCTCACAACCCGAAAGAATTCGGGGGGAGGGGTCATTTCGTTTTTTGATCTAGAATGAATAGTTTCAAGAGATGAGAGAATTAAGAATACCCACTAGAAAGACTAATCCAATCCATAATGATGTACCGGAAAAGACAACATTTTTGTTACTCGACCAACCATCAGGAGAAGCAAATACAACAGGGACACTAATCAATAAAATGGATGAAGTAGCAATTAATGCAAAAACAGCTAATTGGAAAGCAATAGTCATGTTTCTAATCCTCCAATTTACCAACAAAAGAACTATACCATTTGATCCCCCAACCCCTTGACCCCTTTTTTAATCGACAAAAAATTTGTAATGGAAGAAAAATTATATTGTGGAGGGTTTTATCATGAATCCATTGATTTTATATGACACCCCTTTTGAGGCATGGATCGAGGGGTAGTTTTTTTTTTACTTCACACACAAAAGGGCATGCTGGATCATGCATATATATATATATATACGGATAGAGAACTAGACCAATAGATTCACACTGGATATCTTTACCATAGATAGATAAAAAGGGTATCAATTCGTATGGTCATGTTCTATTCAGTGGAATAAAGATAAAATAGAAATTAGCTTTTGGAGAGATGGCTGAGTGGTTGATAGCTCCGGTCTTGAAAACCGGTATAGTTCGAAAGAACTATCGAGGGTTCGAATCCCTCTCTCTCCTTTTTCTTGGCGAATGGGTTTTTTTCTTTTATTGATTTAGGTTGGCTCGGTTTTTTCGGGCTCGGCTATATCACCACTTAGCCGAGCCCGAAAAAAGATTAAATGAAATAGAAATGAATTGAAAAAAAAAAGACTTTTTCAATATGATCTATCTGCTCGACTCAACCCAATATGTATAGTAAAATCAAAGTGATTCTTACGTCAAGCATTGGATTTCATGTATCAATTAAGAGGAGTCATGAAAAGAACAGGTTCCAAATCTCGATCAATTCCTTTTTCAAATCCTGCGGCAGCTGCGCGAGCTCTTCCCGCGTGCCATAAATGACCTACGAATAGGAAGAATCCTAGAACAAAATGAGAAGTAGCTAACCAACTTCTAGGAGAGACATAATTGACTGCATTAATCTCTGTAGCTACGCCACCCACGGAATTTAAAGAACCTAAAGGAGCATGAGTCATATATTCCGCGGAACGACGTTCTTGCCAAGGCTGTATGTCTTTTTTCAGCCTACTCAAGTCCAAACCATTGGGACCCCTTAGAGGTTCTAACCAAGGAGCACGCAGATCCCAAAAACGCATAGTTTCTCCCCCAAAAATAACTTCTCCGGTCGGAGAACGCATTAGATATTTACCTAAACCGGTGGGTCCTTGAGCAGATCCTACATTAGCGCCAAGACGTTGGTCTCTAACTAGAAAGGTAAATGCTTGAGCTTGAGAAGCTTCTGGTCCAGTGGGACCGTAAAACTCACTAGGATAAGCAGTATTATTAAACCATACAAAGCAACAAGCTATAAAACCAAAAACGGATAAAGCACCTAAACTATAAGACAAGTAAGCTTCTCCAGACCATACTAGTGCACGCCGAGCCCATGCAAAGGGCTTGGTTAAGATATGCCAGATTCCACCAAGTATACA